GTGCATAGTTTCGTTTTGTTTAGCTTTGTTCTTATTTAAGGTGAATAGTACTAGCTAAAGTGTTTATGTCTTTTGGTTTAGGTGTGTGAAGGGGTTAGTTTGGGGTGTGGTGGGCATAGATATAGTAAATGAGGGAAAAAGGGAAAAAATTTTTTTTAGTAGCGAATTTAGGAGTGATGAAAATGTAAAAAAATGAAAAAATTTTTTGAAAAATATTATTTATTGAAGTTGGAGATTTTCTCTTAAATATTTTTGGAAAAAAGTTAAAGATAAAAGAAGTGAAACAAATAAGAAAATAGGGGAAAAATATAGGGAAAAAATTTTTTTGAAAAAAAATTTTTTTTTGAAAAATTTTTTGAAAAAAATTTTTTTTAGTAGCGAATTTAGGAGTGATGAAAATGTAAAAAAATGAAAAAATTTTTGAAAAAATGAAAAAAATATTATTTGTTGAAGTCGGAGATTTTCTCTTGATAATTTTGTTATATATGGAAAAACTGGAGTGTTGAAAAAGTGAAAAATATGTCTAACAAGCATTCATTACTATTACCCATTTAATTGAAGGGTGGATCAATACTAACCAAATGAGGATAGCAAGTGCATCAGTGTCCGAATGAGACTACAAATACGCAAACCGTCTCATTAATCAACCCCGGGACAGAGACGTACTACGAAGACCATTGATGCCCAGACCTAAATTGTGAGCCTTCTGACCAAGCATACTATGGGGGTACGTTGAAGTAGTNAAGAGAAAAAAAANAGAGCTAAATGAGACAAAACGTATATGGATGACGGAGTAACGAAATAAAATGGTGCATCTCTCATACCAAATGTCTATTGAAGAGGAAAGTATAGGGTATAAGCAATTCTAGACCCTGAAATAAGAACCAGTGGCCCGTGTACCATGGTATATTAAATGTGGGTTCCTGAAACTAGCGCATATGGAGTCCGTTAATGCAAGCGGTGATTCGAGTCTCGTAAGAGGTAAGATTAAGGGATTTAACTTGTACTAGGTATTACCACTTGGACAAGTATGTGTAGAAGAGGCTAAGTAATTAATAGTTGGTCCTAGAACATGGATTGTTTAGTGGAGTTGGGGTGATTGTTATGAGGATATACCATTATGTACTGGACAATTATATGTACTGTAGGACATTTAATGTACATGAGGAATGTCCTATATAAATTAATGTACAATAATACATTGTAGTGCTCATGGCATATGTATTACCTATTATACATAGCTATGGGGGGGTAGGGGGGGTACGGAGAGGATTTATTGTTGGATATTCCTGTAGTTGAGGATCAACGATAGTTTTTCAGACTATAGGCCCTGAGTTAGATTAGGCAGGAATATATGACTTATTTTGTACTGTTTCTAGGGGTTTGCTTGGTATTAGGAGCTTTGGCAGTGGCATCAAACCCATCACCTTATTATGGGGTGATGGGTTTGATAGTGGGGTCGGCTGCGGGGTGTGGTTGGTTGGTTAGTTTGGGTGCGTCGTTTGTATCCTTGGTTTTGCTTTTGGTATATTTAGGGGGGATGTTAGTGGTGTTTGTTTACTCAGTGTCCTTGGCTGCTGATCCGTATCCTGAGGCATGGGGAAGTATGGGGGTTTTGGGGAGTGGATTTGGTTTGCTGGTTGTGATGGTAGTGGGGGTGATAGCGGGGGGGTTTATGGATGGAGGAGGTTGGGTAATGAGTACGGTAGACAGTAGTGGGATGGCGATTGTTCGGATAGATTTTTGTGGGGTAGCTGTGTTATATTCGCAGGGGGCGGGAATGTTTGTGGTGGCGGGGTGGGGGTTACTGTTGACATTGTTTGTAGTACTAGAGGTTGTGCGGGGAGTATCTTGTGGGGCTGTTCGGGCAGTTTAGAGTTTGGTGGGAAGGGTCAGAGAATAGTTTAAAGGAGAATACCAGCTTTGGGAGCTGGAGATGGAGGTTTGAGCCCTCTTTTTCTGAGGAGAATGCATGGTTGGGTAGTTTTTGTTTGAGTTTATATAAGTATGTTAGGCGAGAATACTCTAAGAAGGGTAAGTCTTCAGTTTTTGGTTTACAAGACCAATGTTTTATTATAAACTATTAGAGTATGAGTATAGGATTTTGTTTTCTAGGGTTGCAGTGATTGGGAATAGGAATAGAAGGGTAAAGAAATAAGTGAAGGAGGCAATTTGACCAATGATAATGAACGGGTTTTCTACAGGTTGGCTTCCGATTCAAGTGAGGATGAGGAGGTTAGCGATTAGTAGTCAGAATAATAGTTGAGATATGGGTCGGAATGTTATGGAGCGTATTTTTGATATGTGTAGCAATGGGGAGAGAAATAGGATGAGGATGGAGGCAGTGAGTGCTAGAACACCTCCTAGTTTGTTAGGGATGGATCGGAGAATTGCGTATGCAAATAGGAAGTATCATTCTGGTTTGATGTGGGGAGGCGTGATTAAGGGGTTAGCTGGAGTGAAATTTTCTGGGTCCCCTAGGAAATTAGGGAAGAAGAAGGTGAGGGTAAGGAGTGGGATGAATAGGAGTGTGAAGCCTAGGATGTCTTTTGTAGTGAAGTATGGGTGAAATGGGATTTTGTCGGAGTGGGAGATGATGCCTAGTGGATTGTTAGAGCCAGATTCATGGAGAAATGTTAGGTGGATAATAGTTAGACTAATGATTAGGAATGGTAATAGGAAGTGTAGTGCAAAGAATCGGGTCAAGGTGGGGTTGTCTACGGAGAATCCGCCTCAGGCCCACTCTACGAGGGTTTGTCCGATGTAAGGGATGGCTGATAGGAGGTTTGTAATGACAGTGGCTCCTCAAAAGGATATTTGTCCCCATGGTAGCACGTAGCCTACGAAGGCAGTTGCTATGAGTGTTAGGAGTAGGATGATTCCAATGTTTCAAGTTTCTTTATAAAGGTAGGAGCCATAGTAAAGTCCTCGGCCAATGTGTAGGTAGATACAGATGAAAAAGAAGGAAGCTCCATTTGCATGGAGATTGCGGATGAGTCAGCCGTATTGTACATCTCGGCAGATGTGGGACACAGATGAGAAGGCTAGGTAGGTATCAGCTGTGTAGTGGGTGGCTAGGAGAAGTCCAGTTAGGATTTGGGTGATGAGGCAGATTCCTAGGAGGGACCCGAAGTTTCATCAGGCAGAAATGTTAGAGGGGGATGGGAGGTCGATTAAGGAATTGTTAATTATTTTTAGGAGGGGGTGAGATTTTCGAATGTTAGGGGCCATTAGTTATGTTAATAGTAGAATGAGGAAGATTGATAGGGCGAAGGAGCCTAAATAGGTTTTGATTAGTCCTGAGTGTAAGGGGGTAAGGGATTTGGCACATGTAGATTGAAGGTTTGATAATCCTTCAGGCCCAATTTTTTTGTATCAGAATTGGTCGATTAGGTGGGATGCAATTTTTTGGCCGTGTTTGAGTAGTTTGGAGGGGCCTGTTCGATGGATTAGCGGGTTGAAGTAACCGAGGGTTGTGGAGAAATTAGAGTAAGGGGTCTGTTTAGGGTGGATGAAATTGTGGGTTAAGTTTAGTAACTCTAAAGCTAGGAAGATGCCGGTGGCAGTAGCTAATACGGCTGCTATTTTGGTGAGGGTAGGTATGGTTATTGGGGGTGTTTGAATAGGTATAATGTTGGATGAGATGACGAGTCCAGCAGTGATGCTTCCTAGTGCGAGGCGGGTAATAGGATTATAAATGGCTGGTGAGTTTTCATTGATTGGGGTGATCGGTGAGATACGGCAGAATCCTGTTTGTACTAGGATGGTTATTCGAAGGGAGTAGGTGGCAGTAAAGGCTGTGGCGATTAGGGTAAGGAGTAATGCCCAAGAATTTAGGTAAGAGTTGTTAAGGCTTTCAATAATTAGGTCTTTAGAATAAAATCCTGCCAGGAAGGGGGTGCCGATTAGGGCTAGGTTGCCGATTGTGAGGCAAGATGAAGTTGTTGGGAGGAGATTTTGTAGTCCGCCTATTTTTCGAATGTCTTGTTCTCCAGCGAGATTGTGAATGATTGACCCTGAGCATAGGAATAATATTGCCTTGAAGAAGGCATGAGTTGAGATGTGTAGGAATGCTAGTTGTGGGAGGTTTAAGCCGATGGTTACTATTATTAGTCCTAGTTGGCTGGAAGTGGAAAAGGCGATAATTTTTTTAATGTCATTTTGTGTCAATGCGCAAGTAGCGGCAAATATTGTGGATAGGGCCCCAAGGCAGAGGCATAAAGTTAAGGCAGGTGAATTGTTTGTCAGTATTGGGTGAGTTCGGATTAGTAGGAAGATCCCGGCGACGACTATTGTGCTAGAGTGTAATAGGGCGGATACTGGAGTGGGACCTTCTATGGCAGCAGGGAGTCAGGGATGGAGGCCAAATTGTGCAGATTTGCCAGTAGCAGCTAGGATTAATCCGATAAGGGGTAGAATGGGGGTTTGGTTATTGTGTGTGAGTAGTTGGATGTCTCAGGTGTTAATGGAGGAAGCTAATCAGGCTAGGCTGATAATGAGGCCGATGTCTCCAATGCGGTTGTAAATGACTGCTTGGAGGGCTGCGGTGTTAGCATCGGCACGCCCATGTCATCAGCTAATTAATAGGAAGGATATGATGCCGACTCCTTCTCAACCGATAAATAGAATAAATATGTTATTTGTAATAATTAGAGTGAGTATGGCAATAAGAAATATGAGGAGGAATGAAAAAAATTTAGTAATGAGGGGCTCTGAGGCCATGTATCAGGTTGCAAAGTGCATGATTGATCAGGTTACGAATAGGGCAATTGGTAGGAAGGTTATTGAGTATTGGTCTAATATAAAACTTAGGGGGATTTTGAAGTTGGTAATAAAGTTTCAATGTCAGTGTGTAGTAATGGTATTAGTACCTGAGATGAGGTAGATACACAGGGGTGTAAGGCTAATGAGAAATGCAGATTTTACGTGGGAGGTGATGGTTAATGGTGTGTTTTTATAATGTGAGAGGAGTAGGGGGAGGATAATTGGTTTAGACAGGGTTATTAGTGTTAATAGGATTAGGGTGTTTAGGAATAATGTGGCCTCCATTGCTTTTACTTGGAGTTGCACCAAGATTAATGGCTCCTAAGACCAGTGGATTAAGCTGTTATCCTTTAAAAGCAAGGGGGCTGAGGGGTTAATCTCAGATGCAGGAATTAGCAGTTCTTGCTGGTTAAACCTCCCCTTGGCGAATAAGAAGGTTTGAACTTCTATTTTTAGAATCACAGTCTAATGTTTGGGTTAAAACTATATTTGCATTTAGAACAGGTTGGAAATGAGTTGAGGTTTAAGTATAAGGAGGAGTAGGGGTAGAATGTGTAGGATCATGAGGAGATGTTCTCGTGTTGTTGAGTGGGGTAGTATAGTAATGGAAGTAGGGGGTGTTCCTCGTTGGGTGGTTTGGAATATGGACATAGTATAGGTAGCGGTGAGTAGGGTTGCTAGGCCTGTTAGGATAATAGTAGGAGGGGATCAGTGGAAGAGGGCAGTTATAATGGAAAGTTCAGCTATGAGGTTGGTTGTAGGAGGAAGAGCTATGTTTGTGAGGTTTCCAAGCAGTCATCAGGTGCATATTAGAGGGAGTAAGGGTTGCAAACCTCGGGTTAAAATTAGGGTTCGGCTGTGTGTGCGTTCGTAATTTGTATTAGCTAGGCAAAATAGTAAAGAGGAGGTGAGGCCGTGGGAGATTATTAAAATTATTGCCCCTGAGAAGGCTCAGTTAGTTTGGATTATGCAGGCGGCAATAACTAGACCTATATGGCTGACGGAAGAGTATGCGATTAATGATTTTAGGTCTGTTTGGCGTAGGCAAATAGAACTGGTCATTAGAGTGCCCCATAGAGCAAGGGCGATGAATGGATAATGTAGGTAGTAGGTTAATGGGCCTGTGATTATTGTGATTCGTATAATTCCGTAACCCCCTAGTTTTAGGAGGAGGGCTGCAAGAAGTATGGACCCAGCAATGGGGGCTTCTACATGGGCTTTGGGGAGTCATAGGTGGAGGCCGTACAGCGGAGCTTTAACTATAAATGTTATGAGGAGTGCTAATCCTGTTAATATATTAGTCCAGGATGTGGTAAGTGTAGGGTTTTGGAGTTTTATGGTTGGCATGTATAGGGAGCCAATTTGTATGTCGAGGAAAAGTAGGGAGACTAGTAAGGGTAGAGAGCTAATAAGAGTATAAAATAGAAGATAAATACCAGCACTTAGGCGTTCTGGTTGATTTCCTCATCGGGTAATTAGGATGAGTGTAGGGATTAAAGTTGCTTCAAATGAGATGTAGAATAAGGATAGTTCTGTGGATGAGAAGGCTAGGAGGATAAAAGGTTGGATTGTGATGAGGGTAGCAGTAAAAATGCGTTTTCGAGGAGTGGGTTCGGGGTGCAGGTGGTTTTGGCTGGCAATAAGTATAAGTGGGAGGAGTCAGCAAGATAACACTATAAGGGGGGCTGAAGTTTGGTCGATTCCAGTTCATGGTGTGAGGTGTTTATATGGGAAGTATGTTGGATATAGTCAATAGAGGCTTAGGGAAGCAATTAATAAGCTATGGGTTGTAGTATTGGCTCAAATGAAGCTTTTAGGGGAGAAAAGGGCGGTAGGTAGGAGTATAATTGTGGGGATGATGATTTTTAGCATTGTAGTAGGTTTAGGTTATGTAAGTAGTCTGAACCGTGAGTCCGGGTGGAGGCTACTAGTATGGCAAGTCCTGCGCCAGCTTCGCATGCAGAGAAAGTTAATATAAGGATTGGAATTAGGGTAAGTGAGGGAGTTTGGGTGTGGATTGGCCAGATGGAGAGGGCGATATATATGGAAAGTATTATGCTCTCTAAGCAGAGTAGGGCTGAAATAAAGTGAGTTCGGTGGAAGGCCAGACCAAGGCAGCTTAGGACAAAGGCGGAGCAGAAGTTGAGATGTAGGGACATAAGAAAGTTATAGTATTTACTATAATTTGTCGAGCCGAGGTCGACTGTCTTGGGTTAGACTAACTTTCTATTATTCTGCTCATTCTAAGCCTCCTTGGGATCATTCATAGATTAATCCTAGGGTTAGTAGAAGTAGGATAATTGAGGTTCATAGTATAGTTTGTAGGGGATACGGGAGTTGGATGGCTCATGGGAGGGGTAGTAGCAGGGCGATTTCTAAGTCAAACAAGAGAAATAGGATAGCTACTGAGAAAGAATCGGATGGAGAATGGAAGTCGTGCGGAACCAAGAGGGTCGAAGCCACATTCGTATGGTGAAAGTTTTTCTGTGTCAGGGTTACTTTGGGCTAATCATAGGTTTAGGATTGTTAGGAGGGCGCTTAGCGTGAAGGATAGGGTGAATATAAATGTAATTATGTTTATTGCTCTTCTCTGGGTTGTGACCAGATTTTAGAGATTGGAAGTCAATTGTAATAGTTATACTAGAAGAGCAGGATCCTCATCAGTAGATTGAGATATATAGGAAAAGTCAAATTACATCAACAAAGTGTCAATATCAAGCAGCTGCTTCGAAGCCAAAGTGATGGTTAGATGTAAAGTGGAATTTAATGAGTCGGAGTAAACAGATAGTGAGAAAGGTGGAGCCGATGATAACATGGAGACCATGGAATCCGGTGGCAACAAAGAATGTGGATCCGTAGACTCCATCAGCAATAGAGAATGGGGCATCATAGTATTCTGTGGCTTGGAGTAGGGTGAAGTAGAAGCCTAAGAGGATTGTAAAGAGTAGAGCTTGGGTTGCTTGTTTTCGGTTGCGTTGAATGATGCTATGGTGGGCTCAAGTTACGGTTACCCCGGAGGCTAAAAGAATGGCAGTGTTGAGTAGTGGGANTTCTAGGGGGTCTAGAGGGTTGATTCCGGTGGGAGGTCATAGACCTCCTAGTTCAGGGGTGGGGGCTAAGCTTGAGTGAAAGAATGCCCAGAAAAATCCGAGGAAGAAGAATGCTTCTGATGTAATAAATAGGATTATTCCATATCGTAGTCCTTTTTGGACAGGAAGGGTATGATGTCCTTGAAAGGTGGCTTCTCGGACAATGTCTCGTCATCATTGGAGTATAACAAGGACTATGGAGGTTAGGCCAGCTATGAGTAGATATGTTGTGTTATTATGGAATCATATAATTAAGCCGGAGGTTGTAAGTAGGGCTGCGATAGCGCCAAAGATGGGTCATGGGCTGGGGTCAACTAGGTGGTAGGAGTGAGCTTGGTGTGCCATTAGATATTTTCTTGTAAGTATAGGCTTAGTAAGAGGATGAAGACGTAAGCTTGGATTATTGCGACGGCTAGTTCTAGGATGGTTAAAAGTAGTAGGATGGAGTAGGTGATGATAGAAATGGAGGGGATGGTATATAGAAGTGCAATAGTAGCGGTAGAGATAAGTTGGATTAGGAGGTGGCCAGCGGTAAGGTTAGCGGTTAGTCGGACACCTAGAGCTAATGGGCGAATTGTTAAGCTAATAGTTTCAATTAGGATTAGGGCAGGGATGAGTGGTGTGGGAGTTCCTTCTGGAAGGATATGTCCTAGGGAAATGGATGGTTGGTTTCGTAGACCAGTGAGAACTGTACTAAATCATAATGGGAAGGCCAGTGCTAAGTTTATAGATAGTTGAGTGGTGGGGGTGAATGTGTAAGGTAGTAAACCTAAGAGGTTAGTTAGTAAGAGAAATATTAGTAGTGATGATAGAGTCAAGGCTCATTTGTGGCCAGGCTTGTTTAGGGGGAGTATTAATTGCTTGGTGATTAGTTTGATAATTCACAGTTGTAGGGTTGTGGTTCGGTTTGTAATTCAACGGATATTAGGAGAGGGTAAGAGTAGGGTGGGAAATAATATAGAGATAATGATTAGTGGGATACCTAATAAAGAGGGGCTGGCAAATTGGTCGAAAAGAGTTAGGTTCATGGTCAGGATCATGGTGTAGGGGTTTTAGTGGAGTGAGTTTTGTTTAATGGTGGGTTGGGGAGGCAGGTAGAAGAGGATTTGGGTTGTACAATTAGTAATAAAATCAGTCAAGATGAGAGCATGGTGAGAAATCATGGGTTGGGGTTTAGCTGGGGCATATCATTAAGGAGGAAGGGGTGCCTCTCTTTCTAGCTTAAAAGGCTAGCGCTGTAGCATAGCTTCTTAATGATGAGGATGATAGGAGAGATGATCAACTTTCGAAGTGTGGAAGTGGGGTTGATTCAACTACGATTGGTATAAAGCTGTGGTTAGCGCCACAGATTTCTGAGCATTGACCATAGAAGATTCCTGGGCGAGTTGTAATGAAGGAGGTTTGGTTAAGTCGTCCTGGAATTGCATCAGTTTTCACGCCTAAAGTTGGTACAGCTCATGAGTGGAGCACATCTGCGGCGGTGATGATTATTCGGATAGGGGATTCTATGGGGATTACGACGCGGTTGTCTACTTCTAGGAGCCGGAAATGTCCTGTAGGGAGATCTGGAGTGGGGATTATGTAGGAGTCAAAGGAGAGGTCTTTGAAGTCTGTATATTCATAGGATCAGTATCATTGGTGGCCGATTGCTTTTAGAGTTAAGTCTGGCTCATCAATTTCATCCATTATATAAAGGATTTGTAGGGAGGGGAGAGCTAGTAAAATTAATACAATGGCGGGTAGGATTGTTCAGATGAGTTCTACTTCTTGGGCATCCACTGTGTCAGAGGACAATTTTTCTATAAGTATCAGGGTTAGGAGGTAGAGTACAAGGCTACAGATGGCTAGTGCGACTATGAGAGCATGGTCGTGAAATTCGATAAGTTCTTCTATGATAGGGGATGATGCATCTTGGAATCCGAATTGGGAGGGGTTGGCCACATGAGATGTACAGGGGTTTAACCTGTGATCTAGTCTTGACAAGGCTAAGTAATAGATTTACTAACTTCTCATGAGAAAGAAGCATAAGTGGTTAGTGCAGTTGGCTTGAAACCAGCATGAGGAGGTTCGATTCCTTCCTTTCTTGTACTTGGACGTAGGCTGGTTCTTCGAATGTGTGGTGTGGTGGTGGGCAGCCGTGGATTCATTCAATATTTGTGGAAGTTAGTTCAGATTGTTGAACTTTTCGTTTGGAGGAGAATGCCTCTCAGATAATGAATATGAGCATGATGACAGCAGTTATGGAGATTAAGGATCCAATGGATGAAGCAGTGTTTCATAGGGTGTAGGCGTCTGGGTAGTCGGAGTATCGTCGAGGTATTCCGGCTAGGCCTAGGAAGTGTTGTGGGAAGAAGGTGAGGTTTACTCCGGTGAATATTACTCCGAAGTGAGCTTTTGCTCAGGTTTGATGGAGGGTATATCCGGTGAATAGCGGGAATCAGTGCGTGAAGCCAGCAAGGATGGCGAAGACGGCTCCCATTGATAAAACATAATGGAAATGTGCGACTACATAATATGTGTCGTGGAGGGCGATGTCAAGAGAGGAGTTGGCAAGTACGATGCCAGTTAGGCCTCCAATAGTAAATAGGAAGATAAAGCCTAATGCTCATAGGATGGGTGGATCCCATTTAATTGTGCCGCCATGAAGGGTGGCAAGTCAGCTAAAAACTTTAATGCCGGTTGGGATAGCAATGATTATGGTGGCGGATGTAAAGTAAGCTCGGGTGTCGACGTCTATTCCGACGGTGAATATATGGTGGGCTCAGACGATAAAGCCAAGGAATCCGATTGATAGTATTGCTCACACTATGCCTATGTAACCGAACGGTTCTTTTTTACCTGCGTAGTAGGCTACTACATGTGAAATAATTCCGAAGCCTGGAAGGATGAGGATATAAACTTCAGGGTGACCAAAGAATCAGAATAAGTGTTGGTATAGGATTGGGTCTCCCCCTCCTGCTGGGTCAAAGAATGTAGTGTTTAGGTTTCGGTCAGTGAGAAGTATTGTGATGCCGGCGGCAAGGACGGGGAGGGAGAGGAGTAGGAGGATGGCGGTGATTAATACTGACCATACGAATAGTGGAGTTTGATATTGAGTTAGGGCTGGAGGTTTTATATTGATGGCGGTTGTGATGAAATTAATTGCTCCTAGAATGGAGGATACGCCTGCTAAGTGTAGGGAGAAAATAGCAAGGTCTACGGAGGCGCCTGCATGGGCTAGATTGCCGGCTAGGGGAGGATAGACTGTCCATCCGGTCCCAACTCCGGTTTCTACTGTGGAGGAGGCTAGTAAGAGTAGAAAGGATGGGGGTAGGAGTCAGAAGCTTATGTTATTTATTCGTGGGAAAGCTATGTCTGGGGCTCCAATTATAAGGGGAACGAGTCAGTTTCCAAATCCCCCAATTATTACTGGCATAACTATGAAGAAAATTATGACGAAAGCATGGGCTGTAACGATAACATTATAGGTTTGGTCATCGCCTAGTAGGGTGCCAGGTTGGCCGAGTTCAGCACGAATGAGTAGGCTTAGGGCTGTCCCTACTATTCCTGCTCATGCGCCGAAGATAAGGTATAATGTGCCGATGTCTTTGTGGTTGGTTGAGAATAATCATCGAGTGATGAATGTCACAGGTAAGATGGCTGAGAGATTTAAGCGTTAGGCTGTAGTCCTTTTCACAGGGGTTCAATTCCTCTTCTTATCGGCTCTGTAGTGAAGTTCATATTGAGTTGCAAACTCAGTGATGTGTACTGAGCGTACACTGGAGCCTAATAGACAGGAGCCTGAAGGATTGGGCACTTAGCTGTTAACTAAGGGGTCATGGGATCGAAGCCCATCTGTCTAGTGAGGCTTTAGCTTAATGAAAGCATCTGATTTGCATTTGGAAGATACAGGTTAATGTCCTGTTGGCCTTAGCAGAAACTAAGAGAGTTTTAACTCTTATTTAAGGCTTTGAAGGCCTTCGGTTTAAAGTTCAGTTATCCTAAGTTTCTATAGTATGGGGATGATTATAGGTGAGAGGGGGAGAATAGTGATGGAAAGAGATGTGAGAGTGGCGGTGAATGGATTTACGGGTTTATTGGTGCTTCATGTTTTTATATGGTTAGAGGTGTTGGGGGGAAGGGTAATTGTAGCGTGATAGGCAAGTCGTAGGTAGAAAAAAAGTCCGAGGAGGGATAGTATGGAGATAATGATGGCTAGGGGGGTTATTTCTTGAATGGTTAGTTCTTGGAGGATTATTCATTTTGGTAAAAATCCTGATAAAGGAGGTAATCCTGCTATAGATAGGAGGGTTAACATTAAGCTTGCATTGATCGCTGGGGATTTTGTTCAGGAGATTAATAGTGTGGAGAGTTTAGTGGTTTTGGTTATGTTTAGGGATAGGAATACGGGGGTTGTTATGAGGGTGTAGAGGCAGAAAGTTAGGATGGTAAGTTTGGGGTCATAAATAGTAATTGCGGCTATTCAACCAAGGTGTGAGATAGAGGAGAAGGCCATGGTTTTGCGGATTTGAGTTTGGTTTAGCCCTATTCATCCTCCAATTGCGGTGGAGGCAATGGCTAGGGTTGTAAGTAGTATAGGGTTTAGGGATGGTGAGATTAGAATTAAGAGGGTTAGTGGTGGGAGTTTAATTACAGTAGAAAGAAGGAGAGCAGTGGGCAGAGAAGTTCCTTGTAAGACTTCTGGAAATCAAAAGTGGAATGGAGTTAGTCCTAGTTTTATGGAGATTGCGGTAGTGAGGAGGATAGAAGCTGTGGGGTTTGTTAATTGGGTGATGTCTCATTGGCCTGTGGTTCAGGCATTGATTATGCTGGAGAATAGTATTAGGGCAGAGGCTGAAGCCTGTACTAAAAAGTATTTAATAGAGGCTTCTACAGCTCGAGGGTGGTGGTGTTTCGAGATTAGGGGGATGATGGCAAGGGTATTAATTTCTAGCCCAGTTCAGGCTAAGATTCAATGGTTACTAGATATTGTGATAGTAGACCCTAATATAATGCTAATTATTGAGATTAATTTGGCGTATGGGTTCATTAGTAAAGGAGGGGGTTAAACCATCATTTTCGGGGTATGGGCCCGATAGCTTAGTTAGCTGACCTTACTAGGAAATAATATAGAGGAAGTATGAGGAGTTTTGATCTCTTTTGTGTAGGTTCGATTCCTACTTTTCTAATTTGTTAAGGAAATGAGAGGGTTGTGTGCCTCTATGTTCACTTTATCATAGTGACCCCTAAGGTTTCGGGCACATTTCCGGGGGTAATCTTCTTGGATATGGGGGGAGGCCTGCAAATGAGATTGGTATACTTGTATGTCATAGGCAAAAGGCTAGGGTGAGTGGTAAAAAATTTTTTCATAATAAGTGTATTAGTTGGTCATAACGGAATCGTGGGTAGGAAGCTCGGATTCATAGGAATCCTGAGGATAAGAGGAGAGTTTTCGTGGCTAAGAGTATTGGGAGGAGTTGAGGTGGTAGGTTTAATGAGCTGGGGTTGATGAATAGAATAGTAGTTATTATGTTTATCAGTATAATATTAGCATATTCTGCGAGGAAGAATAGCGCGAATGGGCCTGCGGCGTATTCTACATTAAATCCTGAGACTAATTCGGATTCCCCTTCTGTAAGGTCGAAGGGGGCTCGATTAGTTTCTGCAAGTGTGGAGATATATCATATTATTGCAAGGGGTCAAGTTGTGAAGATTAGGTATATGGGTTCTTGAGTTGTGGCTAAGGTGTTTAGGCTGTAGCTACCGCATAAGATGATAATAGATAGAAGAATGATTGCAAGGGTGACTTCATATGAGATTGTTTGTGCTACTGCTCGGAGAGCGCCGATTAGTGCGTATTTTGAATTGGAAGCCCACCCAGATAGAAGGATAGAATATACTGCTAGGCTTGATATAGACAAGAGGAATAATAGGCTAAGGTTTAGATCTGTGAGGGAATATGGTATGGGGAGGGGGATTCAGATGGTGAGGGCTAAAAGTAAGGCCAGGATTGGAGTTATGGAGAATAGTAGTGGTGATGATGTTGAAGGACGGATTGGCTCTTTAATAAAAAGTTTAACTCCATCAGCGACAGGTTGGAGTAGTCCTAGTGGTCCTACAATATTGGGTCCTTTTCGGGCTTGCATATAGCTTAAGATTTTTCGTTCAATGACTGTGAGGAAGGCCACAGCAATTAGAATAGGGATTGCGTAGGAAAAAAATATAAGTAGGTAATTTAAGAGGTACATGTACGGAGGGCTAGGGAGAGGATTTGAACCTCTGGGTAAAGGGCTTAAGCCTTTTGCATTTAACCGGGCTCTGCCACGCTAGCTATCCTTGTTTAGGATTAAAGGGTGTGGTTTAGTGTGTTCTTGTTAGTTGAGTTGGATTCACTAACTAGAGCGGAGGCATGTGGTGTACTATTGGCCTCACTGTCCCGGTCCTTTCGTACTAGGGGCAGTAGAACATAGATAGAAACCGACCTGGATTACTCCGGTCTGAACTCAGATCACGTAGGACTATTAATCGTTGAACAAACGAACCCTTAATAGCGGCTGCACCATTAGGATGTCCTGATCCAACATCGAGGTCGTAAACCTCCTTGTCGATAGGGGCTCTTGAAGGAGATTGCGCTGTTATCCCTGGGGTAGCTTAGTCCGTTAATCAATTGTATTGGGTCTGGTTACTATAAGTACTTTGAGGTGTAGGCTCTAGGTTAAGATGTTGTAGTCTTATTCTTGGAGGTTGATCTGTACTCCAAGGTCGCCCCAACCGAAAAAATAGGGTCAAGATACATGTGAGTGGACCATGTAGGTTAGTAGGGTGAGTGTATTGACCAAAGATTTTTAAGTTCCACAGGGTCTTCTCGTCTTATGTCACTATTCCTGCTTTTGCACAGGGAGATCAATTTCATTGATTATCTGCAAGAGACAGTTAAGACCTCGTTTAGCCATTCATACAAGTCTCGATTTATGAGACAATTGATTGCGCTACCTTCGCACGGTTAGGATACCGCGGCCGTTAAACAATAGTCACCGGGCAGGCGTCACCTTCAATACTTGTGTGAGCTGAAGGCTATGTTTTTGGTAAACAGTCGGGTCTTGGGTTTGCCGAGTTCCTTTTGCAGATTTTAATCTGTCTGGAGGGCGCTCCTGAGTCGGGGTAACAGGTTGGTTAAATAAATAGTCTTGTGTAGTGGTTATATAAGTCAAGCTGTTAATAATTTAGTATGTAAGTTTGCGCCTGAGAGAAGAGGAGGGTCTTCGGATTACTCATTCTAGCATAAATTCTCCTATATCTATAGGTTGGCCCACTAGAGGTGAGGGGTTCGTGGTGTTTTTGGATCTTTTAATGGGGAGCTTTGACGCACTCTTGGTTGGTGGCTGCTTGAAGGCCAACATGTTAAAGAGAAGGTGCTTTACCCTCTAGCATAGGTTGTATCCTGGTTTAAAGGGGCTGTACCTCCTTTAAATAGCTCCTAAACTGTCTCATTTAAGGTTAGTTTGATTTTGCCTGGGGGGAGGTTTAGGGGTGAACTTAGATTCGTTTCGTAGGCAACCAGCTATCACCCAGCTCGATTGGCTTTTCACCTCTACTGGCAAGTCTTCCCACTCTTTTGCTACAGAGACGGGTTTGCTCAATTTTAGCTGCTTGCAAGTAGCTCGCTTGGGTTTCGGGGGTGCAAGCTAAAGTTCGCTATGCTTGGTTGTTCTTGCTAGATCATGATGCAGAAGGTACAAGGATTAGTCTTTGCTATTTTGTGCTTAATGTTTCATTGTTATTTCAGCTTTCCCTTACGGTACAAATCTCTATTGCGTCTAGTAACTTTTCTATCGCCTATACTAAGAGGAGAGAATGTTTTAGTTAGTTTAAGGAGGAGTTTTATAAGTATGAGTTTGATTGAGCTAGAGTTGGCATCAGGTCGGTCTTTAATTAGGAGACATCTTTCAGGTGTAAGCTGAATGCTTTGTAATTTATAGCTACGTCCTGATATGCTAAGTACACCTTCCGGTACACTTACCTTGTTACGACTTACCTCATCTTTAGCTGGGGGGGGGGTATTATGTATTAGGTTAGTTGCTTATGAGGAGGGTGACGGGCGGTATGTACGTGCCCTAGAGCCAGTTTAAAGTGGGCATTCTGATCCCACTTTACTACTAAATCCGCCTTCTAAGGGTGTTTCATTCCCTTTTCCGTTGAAGTGTGAAGGATGTGGTCTATATTAGAAAATGTAGCCCATTTCTTCCATCCCATGGGCTATACCTTGACCTGTCTTGTTAGTGGGAGACTATTATGTTCGCTGTTTTTCTTTCAGTAGGCGAGCTGCCGACGGCGGTATGTAGGCTGTTTAGAGCAAGGGATGGTTGGGTGAATCGTGGGGTATCGATTATAGAACAGGCTCCTCTAGGTGGGTTTAGGGCACCGCCAAGTCCTTAGAGTTTTAAGCGTTTATGCTCGTAGTTCTCGGGCGAATGCTTTGGTGGGTTAAGCATCTAGATTTAGGGCCAAGCATAGTGGGGTATCTAATCCCAGTTTGTTCCTTGGCTTTCGTGGTATATAATTAGTCTTTAGTACTAGGGCCGTTTTTATGTGGGGTTTTGGTGCATCTTAGGCATATGACAGCTTGGGTGCATTTTGGTCCTAGTTTTTTGGATAACATGTTTCCACGCTTTACGCCGAATACCATTAACTTGGGCCTCTTGTATGACCGCGGTGGCTGGCACAAGATTTACCGGCCCTAGAATCATTGTGACTAAGTCAAGCTTACACTTATTGCTTAATGTTAATTACTGCTGAATACCCGTGGGGGTGTGGCTGGGCTAGGTGTTTTGGGCTACGGTAGGTGAGCCTGATACCTGCTCCTCTTGCCTGGGCGAGGCTAATGAGTGAGGGCGTTTACACTGGAGCGCGGATACTTGCATGTATATGTCTGATGATAGCTAATGGTAAGGTTAGGACTAAGTCTTTTGTCCTTGGGTAGATGGAAAGTACCGTCTTAACATCTTCAGTGTCATGCTTTGGCTGTAAGCTACAGGGAC